ATGTTTTATGTTCGAAATTTTAGGATTGAGACTTATTTGTAAATTTTTTCTACTAAGTTTTAGGCTTTGTGCGCAAAAAAAAGTGTGAAGTTAAAAATGTATATGTTATATATAATATGTGATGGCATAAGTTAATTTTATCAAGACTCGTTAACTTTGATGCGCTTGGTCGAGCCTTTCTTGGTTTCGGGGTTTGACAAGAAATAACAGGATTGGCTGAGCGTAGGGGGTAGGGGGGTTTATCGCGCAAAAACCAAAAGGGGGCATATAGTATAAGGTTGTGTTGAGTAAGGATATATTATGCACTTGAGATAAATCAATGTAATTCTTATTTAATGTCATAAAATCATTCACTTATATTGTCACTTACAAGGAAAATGCTCAACCTTAATTTAACATTTGCGCCTGCACTCTGAAATGTGGTTGAAAAGAAACCAGAAAAGAACCTATGCATATAAAAGAATGCCCGGCTTGGTGGGTAACGAGTCGTATGAACCACACCGATAACCGGATGCCAGTATAGATTTGAATATGGGGGATTCACATTCCCATGTTCATGAGATTTTAAACCAGATACCAGGAATAATTCATAATTAACCACCCTCCACTTATGTCCCTGATTCTATCATGGAAAGTATGCAATTATATAAACTGGTTGGTGGTTTCTTACTACATTAAATAGCTGTAGGTAAATTCTTGATGAATAACGCAAGGATAAACATTGACGGACGATTATATTTTGGAGTTAAGAATCAAATCATTTTTAAATAATATAAATTCTGAAATTTTCACTTATGTATATGTATACCTTAAAAGTTAGTACTTGCTTTATGGTCTAAATAATTTTTTGGTGATTATACATAGATGCACTATTACATTAATGTAATATTATGCATACTATGTACTAAACCATAATGGTACAGAAAATAGTTTAGTTTAGAATCCTGGCTTTGGGAGCCAGGGGTGAGAGTTAAAATCTCTTTTTTCTGGCGCTAGGGAGGGGTTTAACCTCCGATCTTCGGATTACAAGACCGATGCTTTAAGTTAAGCTACTAGGGCAAGCTCATTCTAGTGCCTTATTTTCTAGTCAGCCTGCTAAAGGTATTAGGACTAGGAATAATGCGAAATATAGGACGGACGCGATTTGTCCGATGATAATAAATGGGTGTTCGACTGGCATTCCTCCAATTCATGTGAGAATGATTATGTCTGCAACCAGGGTTCAAAATAGAAATTGGGTTACTGGTCGAAATGTCAATCCTCGTTGTTTTGAGGTGTGTAGGATAGGTACAACTATGAGCACAAGGATGGAGAATAGTAGTGCCAGGACTCCTCCTAATTTATTGGGAATAGACCGCAGAATGGCATAGGCAAATAAGAAATATCACTCAGGTTTGATGTGTGGCGGGGTGACTAGCGGGTTTGCCGGGGTGAAGTTTTCCGGGTCTCCCAGGAGGTTGGGGGAGAATAGTGCTAAAGTTGTAAGTGCTAGTAGCATGACTACAAATCCAAATAAGTCCTTGTATGAGAAGTATGGGTGGAATGAGATTTTGTCCGCATCTGAGTTTAGTCCTGCGGGGTTATTTGATCCTGTTTCATGGAGGAACAGGAGGTGAATGATAGTGGCTGCGGCAATAATAAATGGGAATAGGAAGTGGAAGGCAAAGAAACGGGTGAGTGTGGCATTATCTACTGAGAAGCCCCCCCAGATTCATTGAACTAGGGCGTCTCCCATGTACGGGACTGCAGATAGAAGATTTGTAATTACTGTGGCACCTCAGAATGATATTTGTCCTCAGGGTAAGACATAGCCTACGAAGGCAGTTATTATTACTAGAAGTAATAAGACTACTCCGATGTTTCAGGTCTCTTTATAAAGGTAGGATCCGTAATATAGTCCTCGAGCAATGTGTATGTAGATGCAGATAAAAAAGAATGATGCTCCGTTGGCGTGAATGTTTCGGATCAATCATCCGTAATTTACGTCTCGGCAGATGTGTGCAACTGAGGAGAAGGCGGTGGAGATGTCAGATGTGTAGTGTATGGCTAGAAATAGTCCGGTGAGAATTTGGGTAATTAGACATAGTCCTAGGAGAGATCCAAAATTTCATCAGACTGAAATGTTGGAGGGAGCTGGTAAGTCGACTAGTGCGTCGTTAGCAATTTTAATTAGGGGGTGTGTTTTTCGTAGGCTTGCCATTAGGGTTCTCATAGTTGAATAACAACGGTGGTTCTTCAAGTCACTGGTCTCGGTTAGAATCCGAGTGGGAATTATGACTTATCTTGTATCATTATTATTGATAGCTTTAATTATTGGTTTGGTTGCTGTGGCTTCTAATCCTACGCCTTATTTTGCTGCTTTTGGTTTGGTGGTTGCGGCGGGGGTTGGGTGTGGGGTGCTCATTGGCCATGGGGGTTCTTTTTTATCTTTAGTTCTTTTTTTAATTTATTTGGGCGGAATGCTTGTTGTGTTTGCCTATTCGGCGGCTTTGGCTGCTGAGCCTTTTCCTGAGGCGTGAGGCGATCGTTCTGTTGCCGGCTATGTTGTAATTTACTTGTTAGGGGTGGGGCTGGTGGTCGGGTTGTTTTGAGAAAATTGGTATGAAGGGTCTTGAGTCGTTGTTGACGGGTTGAAAGAGTTTTCTATGTTGCGGGGGGATACTAGTGGTGTGGCGATGATATACTCTTCTGGCGGGGGAATATTGATTATTTGTGCCTGGGTGCTATTATTGACTCTGTTTGTGGTTTTGGAGTTAACTCGTGGGCTGGGTCGGGGGACGCTCCGTGCGGTCTAGACTGTCGCCAGAAGAATGGCTAGGGTTAGGGAGAGCAGGAAGATTGTCAGGTATGTTTTAATTATGCCTCGTTGAGCATCATTGATAGCTTTGGTTATTTTAATTTGTGCGTGGGATGTTCCTTTTGGTCCGACGGCCTCAAATCAGGTTTGATCTACTAGTTGTGTGGCAATTGATTGTCCTAGGATTAGGTTTAGTTTAGGCACGAGTCGGTGAATAATTGCGGGGAAGTAGCCTAGTATGTTGGAGAAATGGTGGGGAGGGTATATGGGGTTGGTTTTGAATTGTTTGTTGGTTAACATTGTTAATTCTATAGCGATTAAAAGGCCGATTACTGTTACTAAAAGGGCAGCCATTTTTAGGACTACTGGTATGGTTATAATTGGTGTTTTAGAGGGTAGAAAGTTGGATGTAATGATAAGTCCGGCGATAATGCTTCCTCAGGCGAGTCGTTTAATAGGGTTGATAACAGATGCGTTGTTTTCGTTAATTGGGGATATGGGAAGGAAGCGAGGGGTGCCCATAGTGACAAAAAATACTACGCGGAAACTATAGACGGCGGTAAAAGATGTGGCGATGAGTGTAAGGGTTAGGGCTCAGGCGTTTAGGTAAGAGTTATTTAAGGCTTCAATGATGGCGTCTTTCGAGAAGAAACCTGCGAGGAAGGGTGTTCCCGTCAGGGCTAGGCTGCCGATAGTGAGACAAGTCGAGGTGAGTGGTAACAGGTTTTGTAGGCCCCCTATTTTTCGGATGTCCTGCTCGTCGTTTAGGCTGTGAATAATAGATCCAGAGCATAAAAATAGTATTGCCTTGAAGAAGGCGTGGGTGCAGATGTGCAGAAACGCTAGTTGGGGTTGGTTGAGGCCGATGGTGACTATCATTAGGCCTAGTTGGCTCGATGTTGAGAATGCTACAATTTTTTTGATGTCGTTTTGTGTTAGGGCGCAGGCGGCTGTGAATAGGGTGGTCAGGGCGCCCAGGCATAGGCAGATTGTCAGTGCCAGGCCATTGTTTTCTATAAGGGGGTGGAGTCGAATAAGAAGAAAAATCCCTGCCACGACTATAGTACTAGAGTGAAGTAGGGCAGAGACTGGCGTGGGACCCTCCATGGCGGATGGAAGCCATGGATGGAGCCCAAATTGGGCTGATTTACCGGTTGCCGCTAAAATTAATCCGATTAGGGGGATGGTCATATCAAAGGTTTTTGATAAGAAAAAGATTTGTTGAATTTCTCATGAGTTTAGGTTTATGGCAATTCAGGCCATGCTTATAATTAGTCCGATATCCCCCACTCGGTTATAAAGGACGGCCTGCAGGGCTGCTGTGTTAGCGTCTGCCCGTCCATATCATCAGCCGATTAAAAGAAATGATATAATCCCCACTCCTTCTCAGCCAATGAAAAGCTGAAATATGTTGTTGGCGGTTACAAGGATAATTATGGCCACTAGGAATAAGAGCAGGTACTTAAAGAATCGGCTTATGTTAGGGTCAGAGTGCATGTATCAGGATGCAAATTCGAGGATGGACCAGGTTACATAGAGAGCAATGGGTGTAAAAATAAGTGAGTAGTGGTCGAATTTAAAGCTAATGTTGATATCAAATAGGGTGGTGTTTATCCAGTGTCAACTGGTGACAATAGTTTCAGCCCCTTGGTCTAGAAAAATTATAAGGGGCAGGAGGCTAACGAAAAATGCGGCGCTTACGGAGGTTTTTACGTGTGTTGTTGCTCAATTTGGGGTTTTTGGTGTAGGGGTTAGTGTGGTGAGTAGGGGGTAAATAAGGATTGCAATAACTAGAATTAGTGAGGAGGATAAAGTTAGGGTAGTTGGGTGCATAGCTTCCACTTGGATTTGCACCAAGAGTTTTTGGTTCCTAAGACCAATGGATGAGCTGTTATCCTTTGGAAGCGTGAGAAAGCCGCGGAATTTAGCCGCGGGTATAAGCATTAGCAGTGCTTATTGCTGCTAGCCTTCCTCGGTGAGTAAGAGGATTTTAACCTCTATTTTTAGAATCACAATCTAATGTTTTAAGTTAAACTATACTTACTAGTGGCATCAGCCTCATATAAGTTCTGGCTTTGTTACTAGAAGAATAACTGGGAGTAGATGGAGTACCATTAACAGGTGTTCTCGGGTGTGGAATGGGGCTAATCCTGTGATGTGGTTGGGTGTAGGCCCTCGTTGTGTTATCAAGAATAGATACAGAGAGTAGCCCGCTGTGATTAATGTTCCTACCCCTGTTAGTATAATGGTTCAAGGGGATCAGTTGAAAAGGGTGGTAATAATTATGAGTTCACCTATCAGATTGGGGAGGGGAGGTAGTGCAAGATTAGCCAGGTTGGCAATGAATCATCAAATGGCTGTTAGTGGGAAGATTATTTGAAGTCCTCGGGCCAAGACTATGGTCCGGCTGTGGGTTCGTTCGTAGGTGGTGTTGGCTAGACAGAATAGTGCAGAAGAGACTAATCCGTGGGCAATTATTAAGATGATTGCGCCGGTGAATCCTCATGGGGTTTGGATTAGGATGCCTCCGGCTACTAGGCCCATATGGCTGACGGACGAGTAGGCAATTAAAGATTTTAGGTCTGTCTGGCGAAGGCAGATTGATCCGGTTATAATAATTCCTCATAGTGCTAGAATGATGAATGGATAGGCTAGTTCTTTGGAAAGTGGGTCTAGTATAACTATTATTCGTATTATACCGTATCCTCCTAGTTTTAGTAACACTGCGGCTAGAACCATGGACCCTGCCACTGGGGCCTCAACGTGGGCTTTAGGGAGCCATAAGTGGACTCCGTAGAGTGGTATTTTTACTAGGAATGCAATTAAGCATCCTGCTCATCAAATATTGTGGCCCCATGAGTCGAGTGTGAGGGGCTGGGAATATTGTAAGATTAGTATTGAAAGAGTTCCTGTGGTTTGCTGAAGTAGGAGGAGGGCCACTAGGAGGGGTAGTGATCCGGCTAGTGTGTAAAATAGGAAGTATGTTCCTGCATTAAGGCGCTCAGTTTGGTTGCCCCAGCGGGTGATAATAATTAATGTAGGGATGAGGGTGGCTTCAAATATAATGTAGAACATGATAATTTCTGTGGCCCCGAATGCTATAATAAGGAAAGTTTGTAGCGAGGTCAGTAGGGCGATGTAAAGACGTTGTCGGCTGATGGGTTCAGGGTAGATGTGATTTTGACTTGCCAAAATTATTAGTGGGAGTAGTCAGCATGTGAGTACTAAAAGGGGGGTTGATAATGGGTCTGTGGCTAAATATAGGCTGGAGGTTGTTCAGCCTGTTTCTGATGTTCATTTGAGTCAAGAGAGGCTGATTAGGGCAATTAGTATGCTTTGTGCGGTGGTTGTGGGCCATAGTCATTTTGGTGCCGAGAGTCAGATTGTGGGGAATAGCATAATTGTGGGAATCAATACTTTTAACATTGTAGTAAGTTAAGATTTTGTAGTCGGTCTGTCCCATGTGTCCGGGCTGTGGCAACTAAAAGGGCGAGTCCTGCGCTGGCCTCACAGGCGGAGAAAGCCAGGAGAAGTATCGGAGCTGTGGAGAATATAGTTGATTCAAACTGTAGGGCCCAAAGGGCTAACGCAATGAATAGAGACAGTATTATTCCTTCTAGGCAGAGGAGGGCAGAGAGTAGGTGAGTGCGGTGGAATGCTAGGCCTATGAGCCCTAATGTAAAGGCTGAGCTAAAGCTGAAGTGTACGGGAGTCATAAGGGGGCCATGGAATTGAACCATGATTTTCTGAGCCGAAATCAGAGGTCTTGTTTGGACTAGCCCCCTATTCTGCTCACTCCAGGCCGCCTTGAATTCACTCATAGACTAGTCCTAGTGTGAGTAAAATTAGGACTGCTGTGGCTCAGAAGAATGTTCCGGCTGGGTTGTGGAGTTGGTCTCCTCAGGGGAGGGGGAGGAGTAGGGCGATTTCTAGGTCAAATAATAAGAATAAGATGGCAACCAGAAAGAATCGAAGTGAGAACGGGAGGCGGGCGGATCCCAGTGGGTCGAAGCCGCATTCATAGGGGGAGAGTTTTTCTGCATCTGGGTTTATTTGGGGCAGTCAAAAAGATACAATCGCTAGTACTAGGGATAGGGTGACTGTGATTATTAAAATTGTAACAACTAAGTTCATTATCTTTCCTTGGGCTCTAACCAAGGCTAAATGATTGGAAGTCATTTGTACTAATTTAATACTAGAAAGATATGAGCCTCATCAATAGATAGATACGTAGAGGAATAGTCACACTACATCTACAAAGTGTCAGTATCATGCGGCGGCTTCAAAGCCGAAGTGATGTTCAGATGTAAAATGATATTGGATTTGGCGTAGTAGGCAGACGGCCAAGAATGAGGATCCGATAATAACATGTAGTCCGTGGAATCCTGTGGCGACGAAGAATGTTGAGCCGTAGACTCCGTCTGCAATTGTAAATGGTGCTTCATAATATTCTATGGCTTGTAGGGCGGTGAAGTAGAGGCCGAGAATGATAGTTAGTGCAAGAGATTGGATGGCTTGTTTGCGCTCCCCTTCTATTAGGCTGTGGTGGGCCCATGTTACTGTGACCCCTGACGCCAAAAGTACGGCCGTATTGAGCAGGGGGACCTCGAAGGGGTCTAGCGTAATAATTCCTGTGGGGGGTCAGCATCCTCCTAGCTCTGGGGTAGGTGCTAGGCTTGAGTGATAAAAAGCTCAGAAAAATCCTAAGAAAAAGAAGACTTCAGATGTAATGAATAGGATTATTCCGTAGCGTAGGCCTTTTTGAACGGGGGGTGTGTGGTGGCCTTGGAAAGTCCCTTCTCGAATAATATCCCGTCATCATTGAAATATGGTAAGAAGTAAAAGAATTATCCCAAGAGTTATTAGGATAGTTGAGTGGAAGTGAAACCAGATTGCTAGGCCGGATGTCATTAGAAGAGCTCCGATTGCGCCGGTCAGTGGTCATGGGCTTGGATCAACCATATGATATGCATGTGCTTGGTGGGCCATTAAACGTTCTCTTGCAGGTATAGGCTAAGGAGAAGGACAAATACGTATGCCTGAATTATTGCCACTGCGACTTCTAAAAGTGTAAGAAGAAATAGGACGGCGGCTGTTAAAATTGCAACTGTTGGCATTATTGGAAGGAGGACAAAGACGGCGGTAGCAATTAGTTGGATTAATAGGTGTCCTGCAGTCAAGTTTGCTGTTAGTCGAACCCCTAAGGCCAAGGGGCGAATAAATAAGCTAATTGTCTCGATGATGATTAGCACTGGGATCAGGGGGATGGGGGTGCCTTCAGGTAGTAGGTGGCCTAAGGCTACTGTTGGTTGGTTTCGCATTCCGATGAGGACGGTTGCAAGTCATAGAGGGACCGCAAATCCTATGTTTAGTGATAGTTGTGTTGTTGGGGTAAATGTATATGGTAGTAATCCAAGCATATTGATGGTAATTAGGAACAGTATTAAAGAGGCAAGCAGTAGTGCTCATTTGTGGCCTCCAATATTTAGTGGGAGTATGAGTTGGTTAGTAAATCGATTAATGAATCACCCTTGGAGGGTGATCAGGCGGTTGCTAATTCATCGTGGTGAGGGGGAGGGAAATAGTACTCATGGTAGAGCAGTTGCAATTGCAATTAGTGGAATGCCCAGATATGAAGGGGTTGCGAATTGGTCGAAGAAGCTTATTGCCATGGTCAGTCTCAGGGTTCGGTTTTGTGTTTCTCGGAGTCCAGGAGGGCTGGCTCGTTGGGTGAAATGTGATTTATTACTTTGGTTGGAATGATAGTAAGGAATACTAATCATGAAAATACTAAGATTGCGAATCAAGGGGCGGGGTTTAATTGAGGCATTTCACTAGGGGTGGTTGGGAGGCACCATTCTTTGGCTTAAAAGGCCAACGCTGAAGCCCAGATTTAGCTTCTTAGTGAGGCGTCTTCTAGTATAAGTGAGGATCAGTTTTCAAAGTGTTCAAGAGGGACTGCTTCTACTACGATAGGCATAAAGCTATGGTTTGCCCCGCAAATTTCAGAGCATTGTCCGTAAAATACCCCGGGGCGAGAGGCAATGAAGGCTGTTTGGTTAAGGCGGCCTGGGACGGCGTCTATTTTGATTCCAAGGGATGGTACGGCTCAGGAGTGTAGGACATCTTCGGCTGAGACAAGTACCCGGATCGGGGATTCTATTGGGACGACCATTCGGTGGTCTGTCTCGAGTAGTCGGAATTGTCCGGGGGCAAGGTCTTGGGTTGGGACCATATATGAGTCGAATCCTAGATTTTCGTAGTCGGTGTACTCATAGCTTCAGTATCATTGGTGGCCCATGGCTTTAATCGTTAGATGGGGATCATTAATCTCATCTATAAGGTAAAGAATTCGTAGAGAGGGAAGGGCGATTAAAACAAGAATTACAGCTGGTAGGACGGTTCATACGATTTCAATCTCTTGGGAGTCTAGAATATATTTATTTGTAAGCTTTGTTGATACTATTGCGACAATAATGTAAAGTACTAGGGTGCTAATTAAAAATACAATTATCAGGGCGTGGTCGTGAAAGTGGAGAAGTTCTTCTATAACGGGTGATGCCGCGTCTTGGAATCCTAATTGTGTGGGATGTGCCATTAAGCTAAAAGCTTAAGACATGCAGGAGTTTAACCTACTATTTCACCTTGACAAAGTGATGTAATTTACTGGTTTACTAATGTCTTAGAAGGAAGTGACAGAGTGGTTATGTGATTGGCTTGAAACCATTAGATGGGGGTTCAATTCCTCCCTTCCTCGATTAATTTGATTGAACTTGAACAAATGCGGGTTCTTCGAATGTGTGGTACGGAGGGGGACATCCGTGTAGTCATTCAACATTTGTTGCGGTTAATTCTACAGATGAGACTTCTCGTTTTGCGGCAAAGGCTTCCCAGAGGATAAATAGGAACATGATTACTGCCACTAGCGAAATTAGTGACCCGATAGAGGATACTGTATTTCACAGGGTGTAGGCATCTGGGTAATCTGAATATCGGCGTGGTATGCCTGCTAGGCCTAGGAAGTGCTGCGGGAAGAAAGTGAGATTTACGCCGATGAACATTACTCCGAAGTGAATTTTAGTTCAAGTGCTATGGAGCGTGTATCCCGTAAATAGGGGGAATCAGTGCACAAAGGCCGCCATAATGGCAAATACGGCCCCTATTGACAGGACATAGTGGAAGTGTGCAACAACATAGTATGTATCATGGAGGACAATGTCTAGTGATGAGTTAGCTAGGACAATTCCTGTTAGTCCTCCAACTGTAAATAGGAAGATGAAGCCTAGGGCTCAGAGTATCGGTGTCTCCCATTTAATTGATCCCCCGTGAAGTGTGGCCAGTCAGCTAAAGACTTTTACGCCAGTTGGGATTGCAATGATTATGGTTGCAGAGGTAAAATATGCACGGGTGTCTACGTCCATTCCTACTGTGAACATATGGTGGGCTCAGACAATAAATCCTAGTAGGCCAATGGCCATTATAGCCCAGACCATGCCCATGTACCCAAACGGTTCTTTCTTGCCTGCGTAGTAGGCTACGACGTGGGAGATGATCCCGAATCCCGGTAAAATTAGGATATAGACTTCTGGGTGCCCGAAGAATCAAAATAGGTGTTGATAGAGGATGGGGTCTCCTCCTCCTGCAGGGTCAAAGAATGTGGTATTTAAGTTTCGGTCGGTCAGTAGCATTGTAATACCGGCGGCCAGGACTGGGAGAGATAGTAGGAGGAGAACTGCGGTTACGAGGACGGCCCAAACGAACAGAGGTGTTTGATATTGAGAAATAGCTGGGGGTTTCATATTAATTGTAGTTGTAATAAAGTTAATTGCGCCTAAAATAGATGACACACCGGCTAAGTGAAGGGAGAAAATAGTAAGGTCTACGGAGGCACCTGCGTGGGCCAGGTTGCCCGCTAGTGGGGGATAGACAGTTCAGCCAGTTCCGGCCCCGGCTTCGACTCCGGATGAGGCTAATAGCAGGAGAAATGATGGGGGTAGAAGTCAAAAGCTTATATTATTCATTCGAGGAAATGCTATGTCTGGGGCCCCGATTATTAGGGGGACTAGTCAATTGCCGAATCCGCCAATGAGAATGGGTATTACTATAAAGAAAATTATGACAAAGGCGTGTGCGGTAACAATGACGTTGTAGATTTGGTCATCGCCGAGGAGGGACCCAGGCTGGCTGAGCTCAGCCCGAATGAGCAAGCTAAGGGCGGTACCGACTATGCCGGCTCAGGCACCAAATACTAAATAAAGGGTGCCAATATCTTTGTGGTTAGTAGAGAAGAATCAGCGCGTGATTGCCACAGGTAGGATGGCCGAAGTTAGGCGGTGGGTTGTAGCCCCGAAGATAGAGGTTTAAGTCCTCTTCCTATCAAGCCCCGTGGTGGAGCATACACGTAAGATTGCAAATCTCAAGACGCAGATTAACGTCTGCCGGGGCTTTCCCGCCTTACTCGGCTAACGGCGGGAAGGTAGATGAATGCTCGCTGGCTTGAGCGCTTAGCTGTTAACTAAGAGTTTGTAGGATCGAGGCCTTCTCATCTAGAAAGGCCTTAGCTTAATTAAAGTGTCTGAGTTGCATTCAGAAGATGTGGGATAAAGTCCCGCAGGTCTTAATCAGAGACTAGGAGATTTTAACTCCTACTTAGAGCTTTGAAGGCTCTTGGTCTAAATTATCCTAAGTCTCTAGGTGGTTAGCGTTAGGATGGCTGGGGTGATTGGGAGTAGTCCTAGAGAGATTGTTATTGATAGGGCTAGGGTTAGTGTTGATTGGGTTGTTTGGGTTCGTCACGGTGTTGTGGCATTGGTTGTGTTGGGGGAGATGGTGAGGGCTATGGCGTAACAGAGTCGGAGGTAGAAGTATAGGCTCAGGAGGGCGGCAAGGGCCATGATTGTTGCTGTTAGTGGAAGTTCTTGTTTTGTCATTTCTTGCAGGATTAGTCATTTTGGCATAAATCCTGTCAGGGGAGGAAGACCCCCTAGTGAAAGGAGGGCTATGGCTGTTGTTGCTGTGAGGATTGGGGTTTTTGACCATATTATTGTTAGGGTGTTAATTTTTGTGGCTGATGCTATTTTTAGTGATAGGAAAGCTGCTGAGGTTATAAAGATGTACGTTCCTAGTGCGAGCAGGGTTAGTTGGGGGGCGTATTGTAGGATGATTAGTATTCAGCCCATGTGTGCAATTGAGGAGTAGGCTAGGATTTTTCGTACTTGGGTTTGATTAAGGCCTCCTCATCCCCCAATTAGTGCGGATAGGAGTCCGAGGGATGTGAGTATTGCAGGGTTGGTGGTGGGCGCAATCTGAATGATAAGTGCGAATGGGGCCAATTTTTGTCAGGTTGATAAAATTAGTCCTGTGAGTAGGTCGAGTCCTTGGAGGACTTCTGGGAGTCAGAAGTGCATGGGGGCCAGGCCAATTTTTAGGGCGAGGGCAATAATTGTTATTGTTGAGGCGAGGGGGTGAGATAGGTTGTTAATGTCTCATTCTCCTGTAATTCAGGCGTTTGTTGTTGCGGCGAATAGAATTATTGCTGCGGCGGTTGCTTGGATTAAGAAGTATTTTGTGGTTGCTTCAACTGCCCGTGGGTGGTGTTGTTGGGCTATTAGGGGGGTAATTGCTAGGGTGTTAATTTCTAGCCCCATTCAGGCGAGCAGTCAGTGGGAGCTGGCGAAGGTTAGGGTGGTTCCTAGTCCTAGGCTAGATAGGAGGATAGCGAGTACATAGGGGTTCATTGATATGGGAGGGGTTTTAACCGTCATGTTCGGGGTATGGGCCCGAAAGCTTGATTAGCTGACCTTATCTTAGAAAGTGGTGTAGAGGAAGCACCAGGAGTTTTGATCTCCTGAGTATGGGTTCAATTCCCTTCTTTCTAGGAACTGGGGGGACTTTAACCCCCATAAGCCACTCTATCAAAGTGGTCCTTGGGAATTCAGGCACGGTTCCGTGGCTATAATTGTGGGGGCAGTCCTGCTAGGGCGATTGGGAGGGCGGTATGTCATAAGACCAGGGCTAGGGTTAGAGGGAGGAAGTTTTTTCATACTAAGTGCATGAGTTGGTCATATCGGAATCGTGGGTATGAGGCTCGGACTCACAGGAATACCACTGATAGGAGGGCGGCTTTAGTTATTAGGTTAATTGTTGTCAGTTCCGGAATTGATGGCATATGTGATGCGCCTAGAAAAAGGATTGCTGATAGGGTGTTTATTAGTAAAATGTTGGCATATTCGGCTAGGAAGAAGAGGGCAAATGGGCCGCCGGCATACTCTACGTTAAAGCCTGAGACTAGTTCAGACTCCCCCTCAGTCAGGTCAAAGGGTGCGCGGTTTGTTTCAGCCAGGGTAGAAATATATCATATTGCGGCTAGGGGCCAGGCGGGGATTAGTAGTCAAATGCTTTCTTGTGTGGTGTTGAACATTTGTAGTGTATATCCGCCGGAAAAAATGATAATGGATAGCAAGATTAGGCCAAGGCTGACTTCGTACGAGATTGTTTGTGCTACGGCTCGGAGGGCGCCAATTAGTGCATATTTTGAATTGGATGCTCATCCTGATCCTAAGATTGAGTATACTGCCAGGCTTGATAGGGCGAGGACGAATAGGATTCCCAGGTTTAAGTCGGTGACCGGGTGGGGCATGGGTATTGGTGCTCATAGGGTTATTGCTAGGGTTAGTGCGAGCATGGGGGTCGCTAGAAATAAGAAAGGGGATGATGTGGATGGGCGGATGGGTTCTTTAATGAATAGTTTGACTCCGTCGGCAATGGGCTGAAGCAGTCCATAGGGTCCTACAATATTTGGGCCTTTTCGTAGTTGTATATACCCTAAGACTTTTCGTTCAATTAGTGTGAGAAAGGCTACGGCCAAGAGTACGGGAACAATGTATGCGAGGGGATTAATTAGGTGGGTTAATATAGTGTTTAGCATGAACTAAGAAGAGGATTTGAACCTCTGGCTGAAAGGGCTTAGGCCTTTTGCAATTACCATGCTCTGCCATCTTAGTGTGGCTTTATTTTGGCCCGTGTTTGGGTCCACCCTTTACTTAATTTAGTTGCTTTCATTAATTAGGGGAAAGGCGTACTTGTAGCATGGGCCTTTTTTTTCCGGTCCTTTCGTACTAGGAAAAATGACTTTACAGATAGAAACTGACCTGGATTGCTCCGGTCTGAACTCAGATCACGTAGGACTTTAATCGTTGAACAAACGAACCCTTAATAGCGGCTGCACCATTAGGATGTCCTGATCCAACATCGAGGTCGTAAACCCTCTCGTCGATATGAACTCTTGGAGGGGATTGCGCTGTTATCCCTAGGGTAACTTGGTCCGTTGATCGGCCCGTGGGCCGGATCATAATTGGTCAGAATTTCTGTGACTTAGAAGTGTTGTTCTTGGTTTTAGGATTTAGTCCCAGTCCACTTGGAGGATTTTTTGTTCTCCATGGTCGCCCCAACCGAAGGTAAGATTCCATTAACTATTAGGTTTAATACTTATTTAGTAAGTTGCTTAACGTAGGTGGATCTGCACCTTAAGCTCCAAAGGGTCTTCTCGTCTTGTATATTTATACCCGCTTCTGCACGGGTAGATCAATTTCACTGACTGGAAAAGGGAGACAGTTAAGCCCTCGTTTGGCCATTCATACAGGTCTTCATTTAAAAGACAAGTGATTGCGCTACCTTTGCACGGTCAAAATACCGCGGCCGTTAAACTTGTAGTCACCGGGCAGGCTGGACCTCCTATACATAGGGGTTTGCAGGAGGCGATGTTTTTGGTAAACAGGCGAGGCTTGTGTTTGCCGAGTTCCTTCCTTTTCTTTTAGTCTTTCCTTGGGGCACTCCAGTGTGGGGTTAACGATTTAATTTTGTTGGATTTTCTTGGGGTTTTTGTTGTCAACATTGCCCTCTTTTTTTGGGTTCGTTAGTTTCCAGTGGTTAGTCCAATCTGGTATGCACTTGTGCCAGGAGAGGATTTTATCCTCTTGTTACTCATTCTAGCATGGTCTCTTCCATGTTGGCATGGAATGGCTTAATATTGTCAGGGGAGTGGGGTTGTTTATCAGGATAATAAACTCTTTGTCGTTTGAGCTTTAACGCTTTCTGTTCAGATGGCTGCTTTTAGGCCCACTGAGGCGACTAGTTTTGTAAAGTATGACCCTTATCCTTCTGTTTAAGGTTGTGTCCTTGGTCAAAGGGGCTGTACCCCCTTTGACTAACTCTCGTGCTTCTCTTCTTGCTTATTTAGATATTTCTTTGTTGATGAAAGGGGCACGAGGCTGAACTTCTATTCATTTCTTAGGCAACCAGCTATCACCAAGTTCGGTAGGTTTATCACCTCTACCCGGGGCTCTTCCCACTCTTTTGCCACAGAGACGGGTTCGCCCATTTTGGCTGTCCCGGGGTAGCTCACTTGGTTTCGGGGTTTCAAACTAAAGGTCGCTTTGCTTGTGTAATACTGGCTAAATCATGATGCAAAAGGTACGAGGTTAAAGCTCTGCTTTTTTGCGCTTATATGGATTATTTCACTACTCTTTCAGCTTTCCCTTGCGGTACTTTTTCTATTGCTTAAAGGTGCCTTTTCCGTCTCCCGTACTAAGGTGGAAAAATGGTTTAGTTAAATAATTTAGGTTTGTGCTGTGTTATTTATGTTGTTGAGTTAAATTGGTGATTAAGCTAGCTGTTTGGCTCAGGGCGATCCAACTTGCATGGATGTCTTCTCGGTGTAAGGGAGATGCTTAACTGTCTCAGCCACGTCCTGGGTTTGATCCAAGTGCACCTTCCGGTACACTTACCATGTTACGACTTGCCTCCCCTTGTCGGTGCTTTGGTGTTAAGAACATTTGGTGCTGTGTGACAGGGGAGAGTGACGGGCGGTGTGTACGCGCCTCAGAGCCGGGTTCAAAAGGACACTCTATTTCCTTTTTACTACTAAATCCTCCTTCGAGTAAGTTTTCAGGGTACTGTTCGTTAATGTTCTATAATAGAAAATGTAGCCCATTTCTTCCCACTTCGTGTGCTACACCTCGACCTGACGTTTTGGAATATATTCATTTAGCTTACTGTTAATCCTTCACAGGGTAAGCTGACGACGGCGGTATATAGGCGGGGTTGACCAGAAGTGGTGAGGTTTAACGGGGGTTATCGGTTCTAGAACAGGCTCCTCTAGGGGGGTCTAAGGCACCGCCAAGTCCTTTGGGTTTTAAGCTAACGCTCGTAGTACCCTGGCGGATGTTTATTGTGGGGGGAACATCTAGGTTTACGGCTGAGCATAGTGGGGTATCTAATCCCAGTTTGTTTCTCAGCTTTCGTGGGGTCAGGTGGGCTGTGCTAAAGCTACTTTCGTTTTTGGGCTTCGGACACTCAGGAGCGTATGACGGCCAAGGGGCCCTTCGGCTTTATTTGCGTCTTCCTTAACCACCCTTTACGCCGCATATATCAACTAGGGTCTCTCGTATAACCGCGGTGGCTGGCACGAGTTTTACCGGCCCTCTTAACACTGACTAAGTCAAGTTTTCACTTATGGCTTAATGTCTATCACTGCTGAATTCCCTTGGGGGTGTGGCGTGGCAAGGCGTCTTGGGCAACATAGTAGTGCCTGATGCCTGCTCCTCGTCCCCGGGCGGGGGATTAAGGGCATCCTCACAGGGTTGCGGATACTTGCATGTGTAAGTTGTGTTAAAGCTGATAGTAAAGTCAGGACCAAGCCTTTGTGCATGCGAGGCTTTTCAGGGCCCATCTTAGCATCTTCAGTGCCATGCTTTATTTTAAGCTACGCTAGC